GACAAGTAAAAAAATTTCTCGTTCAATTACGTACCTACTTAAAAACTAATAAACCTAAGTTCCAAGAAATAATATCTTCTACCAAGACATTCACCGAGGAAGCAGAAGTCCTTTTGAAGGAAGCTATTCAGGAACAGATGGATCGGTTTATACTTCAGGAACAAACATAATTCCCTAGTACAAAAGGAATAGTTTATAAACTTATCTCATTCAAATCATTCAAAATGTCTTTTTTGGCATAGAAATGAAATCAAATATAAAAAATAGATGTAAACAAATTGCGTCCAATAGGATTTGAACCTATACCAAAGGTTTAGAAGACCTCTGTCCTATCCATTAGACAATGGACGCTTTTCATTCCTACTTTTTCTTTCGCATTTTTCCCTTTCCTATCTCTATATTCTGCTCGTAAAAAAAAAATTACGATTTTTTTTCGGGAATAAAAATGTGTATTTACATTTATTCACATTAATGATGATACACGCGTCATTATCATAATATGGAGCGGGTAGCGGGAATCGAACCCGCATCGTTAGCTTGGAAGGCTAGGGGTTATAGTCGACGTAAATTCATCATTTCAAATTGGAACGTCTCTAATTCAAAACCGAACATGAAACTTTGGTTTCATTCGGCTCCTTTATGGAAGATGGATGGATTCCCAGATTTAAGTCGTAAACGCAATAAAATAAATAAAGTAAAAGAAAAAAATTAGATCCATAACATCTATGTCAGCTTTTCTGTCTGAATGCACCCAACCAACTCGCTTTTTAGATGATCCTTCTAGAAGAGTGAATTTTTAAAAATCCTTCTAGTTACTTCGTTCTTTATTTCTACTTGCGCGCGAATCCTGAGGAAAATAATTGTGTTTCCGCCGAGCTAAAACAATATATCGATGGCTTTAGTAAACCAAAGCCATCATTTAATTTTAATAGCTATTCCGCTTCAATCTCCCCTCTAAAAAAAAAAAATTGAAGATCTAGTTACGATTAGAAAAATACTTTTGTATCTCCCTCCATGGATTCTTTACTCATACTCATTCAATTGGAAGTCTTTATCCAACTCAAAAAAATTATGCTTCGCAATTCCATAATCCAATTTTTTCAATTTATAATTGAACCTTGGATATAAATCACGAGAATGTATATTCTTCCTCAAATTGTTTATTGAGAGGTAAAGGATTAAATCCTTTCTAAGAAATAAAGTTTTTAATCGGAATATGAATAAAACCGAAAGACCCCTTAACTATTTAAGTTGTTAATAGAACGAATCACACTTTTACCACTAAACTATACCCGCTACAATGTAATTATTGTATATGAGTGGGTCATTTGTCGAACAAGAGCATCATACGTAATCAAGATAGGATTGGAACAAAATAATGAAATTCAAATGTTGACGCGTTTTGCGGGGGGGACTTGATGAGATAGGCAAATGAAAGCCTATTGAAATAACGAGTTCTATCTTGCTTGGGTGAGTTGTTTAGTGACAGGTGCAGCCCGAAAGAACCACTGAAGTCAGAACATAAAAAAAATTTGTGGTTGTTGATTCAATGTATTTTTGTTTTCAAAGTAAGATAAATTATTTCATGTATGATTTATTGTAACAAAACAATAAACGGCCCGGCTAGGTACTGACCAGGCCGGGGAATAAAAGAAGCTTTCGTACGAAATCAAAGAGGTATTCTTTACCTTCATTTATTTTTACTTTTTTTTTCTATTTTCTATTGTGGGTATTCCCGTTATCTAAATGTAATTCGAATTAAATTGCTGAAAAACGTATAAAATTTGTATCTGTATCTATAGAATAAAGAAAGACTTTTTCTTTACTTCATGTATAACGTAACATAGTAATTATCCTTTGTTCAATTGGGAGAGATGGCTGAGTGGACTAAAGCGTCGGATTGCTAATCCGTTGTACGAGTTATTCGTACCGAGGGTTCGAATCCCTCTCTTTCCGTTTCATCTGATGACTTGATATTTTCTTTCAAATTCTAAAGAAATCTCGAGAACTTTATTTTATCTTTATCGTAGTTAAATATCCATAATAGATAAAATCATAAGAAAATTCAGAAATCAAGCAACGAAAAATCCCTTATTTTTTTATTCCTCACGTCCAGGATTACGTCCTGGATCATTAGATAGGAATCCGAAGATGAAGAGAGAAACAAAGAATATCACCACTGTGTAAACGAAGAGTTTGAGAGTAAGCATTACAAAATCTCCAAGATAAGATCATTTTTGGTAAAAAAGGGAATAGATTATCCATTTTTTATACCGCATATTCTATTTTTACACCAAACCAAGAAATGAAAAAAAAAAGAGGTTTCTAGAAAAGAAAGGAATTTTCAGAAATTGTAAAAAGACTCTTTCGGTATGAAAATTATCTTTCATAGCACAATTAGTTATTGTGGGGACCCTGTATAGGGTCCTTGTTCACTGGAAGTAGAAGGTCAGAATGAGGAAATGGGGTGATCCAGACGCGCTATCCAAGAATTTCCTTGTTTAAATTGATGTAAGACTTGTCTGATCTTATCAATTTATTGTTATAATCTTTTTTTTTATAAATCATAAATGTTTGTAAGACAGTATTAAAGATCTCATCGAAAACTTACAGCAGCTTGCCAAACAAAGGCTAAGAGAAAAAAAAACAGAGGTATGACTGGCATAACATCTATGATTGGATTGAAAAAAGCGTAAGCCTCGGGCAATTTGGCAAAGAAAAAATTACTCGAATAAAGTATAGAATTAAGATAGATACAGATCAAACAAAAGATATTAAGCATAACAAATATTTCATTCTTGGAGATAATTGTATTTTGATTGAGTTTTCGATATAAGCTAAAAATGAAAAAAGGCAAAAAAATTCTTCTTTTTCTTTGACTAACCCAATCAAAAATCCTTCAATTCTCAAACAAAATAGAAGGAATCATACTTTCATACAATATCTTAATTGAATTATATGTAATTATCAATAAATTAAGTTTAATTTTACAACTACACGTGTCAAATCGTTGCAACAATCGAATGGATTCCATAGATATTTGGGCGGGAATTGACGAACAGCCAATACCTATATTAGTGTTTATTAGTGTTGAATAGAAATATAAATGGGGCGTGGCCAAGCGGTAAGGCAACGGGTTTTGGTCCCGCGACTCGGAGGTTCGAATCCTTCCGTCCCAGAGCCGTCCAATTTTATCAGAATAAGGATTGTTCTATTTAAATTAAATCTGTTTAAGAATCTAATGTTTAACAGCCCCTTGTTTCCTTTCTAATTTCGAATGATTCATAAAAGAATTCTATCTTTTACTTTCTTTCTCACAAACCGAATCGAGTATCGATGACATTACAGAATCCATTTGTGATCCGGGTAGGATAGGAATATTGATCAATGTATAATTGAAAAAGAAAAAAGGATACGGTACTAATTCTATGTCGATGGTCGATGCTTAATTCTAAACAGGAGGGAGTTCTCGTCTTGGTACTAATTTAATTACATCGCTGGGATTACGGCCCCAAAAACCTGTTTGGGTTAAAATAAAAATAGGAACAAAACAAGTAAAAAAATATGTATCCTTTTGTCTTTTCACTTAGACAAGATTGTCCAGCATACCAAAAGAGGGCCTTTTGACTCGTGAGCCCCATAAAATTTTTCAGTTCACTATGGATTAGGAAATTTTTAATCATTCTCCTTGTATTCGAAAAAGAAAAGGGTTTGATCTTTTATGATTGGTCGTCTTGAACAATCTGTTGACGATGCGTATTGAAAGAAGAACTCGTTTCTTTGTGTTCTTTATAAATATAAATTTTTTAATTCATAAAATAAAATATGGAGTTAATAAAATTTAATCTTTGTTGATACTTCTCAAGATAAATGTAAATATAAACATATATTACATTACATATATATATTATATAAATAAAGTATGTATTATTATGTACCGATTGAGCCAATGATTATTCATGATTCCATATTGAATCAATTCCATACCGGTTCCAAACTAGAGGAATGTTATGGTAAAACTTCGTTTAAAACGATGTGGTAGAAAGCAACGTGCGACTTGAAGGACATGATCGGTTGTGGATTCTTACATCCGCCATTTTTTTTTCTAGGAATTATGATATGAGGTGCTCTTGGCTCGACATAGTTTGTTCTGTTCTACTGCAACCCCCATTTGGGTTATGAGTTAAAATAAATAGTACACGATGGAGCTCGAGCAGAAAGGAGAAATTTATTTCTCAGAGGTAAGGATCTAGGGTTAATGTCAATCAATAAGTTGGAACAACTTCGTAAGCATATCTTCGATATAGAAATTAAAAAGATTCAATTCCAACAAGATCTCCTTTTGGGTTTGAAACTTTTGTTGGAATTGGGAAACCTATTTCGATCAAAAGTGTATCACACGGGAATCAATCGTTCATATGATTCTTCGATAGTAAAGAAATCACAAAGGGTATGTTGCTGCCATTTTGAAATGATTAAGGATCACCGAAGTAATGTCTAAACCCAATGATTCAAAACAAAGATAAACGATCCCGGAACAAGAAAACGCCATTTTCAATTGTCTTAACAACATAATTTGAGCAGAAAAAGGAATGGAATCAAAAAAATGGATTCTAATTCTAAATGAGACAAAAAATTGGTTAGAGACAATTCAATAAATGAAATGCCAAGGACTCAGAATTTTCCTTTGAATTCTTTGAGAATTATCCAACTTGAGTTATAAATAAAGTATGAATCTAATTATTATTATTTTTTTTTTCAGGAAGAGGAAGGAAGAAGAAAAAAAATAATAGTTTAATTGAATTGATCGTTTTATGGATCTATTTGCCACTATATATACTATAACATAGACATAAATTAGAATCATTCTTTCTCGAGCCGTACGAGGAGAAAGCCTCCTATACGTTTCGAAGGGGGGGATTTTTCATCTATTTCTATCCCAATGAGCCATCTATCGAATCGTTGCAATTGATGTTCGATCCCGAAGAGAAGGAAGAGATCTTCGGAAGGTGGGTTTTTACGATCCGATAAAGAATCAAACTTATTTAAATGTTCCCGCTATTCTATATTTCCTTGAAAAAGGCGCTCAACCTACCGGAACCGTTCATGATATTTCAAAGAAGGCAGAGGTATTTCATGAACTTCGCGTTAATCACACGAAATTAATGAAATAAAAAAGAAAAAAAAAAATGATATGCAATACGAGAGGCAATGTGAGAGGGGTAGAAAAAAATCGAGTAAATAGATGAACTAACAGAATCTATAAAATTATGGGATTGTCCTCAATCGGGTGGTTTTTGGTGAGACTTGACTAAAATAAAGGGGTAGAGCTTGCTTATTGTATCTTTAGGGATATTGAATAAACCCGAGATTTTCTTCTTCTTTATTTATTTTCTACATCTACACTTTTTTTATTATCTTTGTAGGTTGTCTATGAAGTGCCAATCCAACACAAGTCCTTATTTTTATTATTTTTTTTTGTGTTCTCAACGTTCATATTGACAATATTGTATTGAACAAATATAATTGATCGTGGATAAATGGATCCATTTATCCACGCCCTATAAGTTTTTTTACTTTACTTCATGTAAGTGACGCGTTCCTTGGATTCGATTGACACAACACAAGAAGTTTGTTCTGAATAAAAAAAACGTAAAAATTTTAATTAAACTAAAATAACAAGGGCGACCCATAAATTTTTATGTTCATAATCGACTATAAAAAAATGTTTTTTTTTTTTTTATGGGCAATCCAATCTCTTTTTTTACGATCGTATCTACACACCATAATTCAAACTTTGGGTTGCTAACTCAACGGTAGAGTACTCGGCTTTTAAGTGCGACTAGAATCTTTTACACATTTGGATGAAGCAACGGATTCGTCTATACCATTGGTAGAGTTTGTAAGACCACGACTGATCCTGAGAGAGAACGAATGGAAAAAACAGCATGTCGTATCAATGAATAACTCTAAGATAAGAGTACTTAATCCTTACGAGATTGGTACAAAATCTTATTTGGGTTCTTAGAGCGTTACAAAAAAAATAAATTTATGGTTGGATCGAGTGAATAAATGGATAGAGCCGAAAGGCTCAAATTAAATTATAGGGAAAAAAGCAACGAGCTTCTGTTCTTAATTTGAATAATTACCCGAGCTAATTATACGTTAGAAATATATTAGTCCCTGGTACGGGAAAAGGTTATTTCATAACCTTCTAAATTATATAATAAGTGGATTCTCCACTTTTTTATGAATCCTAACTTTATTAACTATATCCCTGAGTGGAGACGAATGTGTAGAAGAAACAGTATATTGAGAAACATCATTTTTTCTAAAGTCAAAAGAGCGATCGGGTTGCAAAAATAAAGGATTTCTAACCATCTCGGTATTTTATAACAAAAAAACCATTGGATTGGATGGAAAAACGGAGAATCCGTTGATTAATCATCTCCAAGGTATCTACCTTTTCTTACTATATACCTTGATACCTTGTTTTGATTGTATCGTACTATGTAATGTATCATTTGATAGCCCAAGAAATCCCCTACTTTGGTTCAAATCTAATTTACAATGGAGGAATTACAAAGATATTTAAAGATAGATAGATCTCGAGAACTAGACCTCCTATATCCACTTCTTTTTCAGGAATACATTTATGCACTTGCTCATGATCATGGGTTAAATAAATGTATTCCTTATGAGCCTATGGAAAATTTAGGTTATGACAATAAATATAGTTCACTAATAGTTAAACGTTTAATTGCCCGAATGTATCAACAGAAGCATTTTATTATTTTGGCTAATAATTATAATAAAAATAAATTTGTTGGGCATAATAAAAAATTTTATTCTCAAATGATGTCAGAGGGGTTTGCAGTCATTGTGGAAATTCCATTTTCACTGCGATTAGTACCTTTCTTAGAAGGTAAAGAAACAGTAAAATCTATTAATTTACGATCAATTCATTCCATATTTACTTTTTTAGAGGATAAATTATCACATTTAAATCATGTATTAGATATATTAATACCCCATACTATCCATCTGGAACTATTGGTTCAAACCCTTCGCTGTTGGGTACAAGATGCCCCCTTTTTGCATTTATTGAGATTCTTTCTCTACGAGTATCATAATTGGAATAGTCTTATTACTCAAAAAACGAAAATTAATTTATTTTTTTCAAAAAATAATCAAAGATTATTCCTGTTCCTATATAATTTTCATGTATATGAATCGGAATCCATATTCGTTTTTCTCCATAAACAATCTTCTCATTTACGATCAACATCTTCTAGAGTTTTTCTTGAGCGAACGCTTTTTTATGGAAAAATAGAAAAATTTCTAGTAGTTTTTGGTAATGATTTTCATACCATCCTATGGTTGTTCAAGGATCCTTTCATGCATTATTTCAGATATCAAGGAAACTCAATTCTGTCTTCAAATGGAACTCCTCTTCTGATGAAGAAATGGAAATATTACCTTGTAAATTTATGGGAATGT